ATGTGTATTATTTAAATAATGTAATAGACACGTTTTAGGTTAAGAAATATGCTACTCGAGGTTTTCCTGTTTCCGGGGGGTTTTCAGGAATGATAGTGATCTCGGGAGTGTAGGGGGGTAGGGGGGTTTAACGCGCAAAAACCCCCGGGGGCATATAAGGATATGTTAGGAGAAATATCAGATACTTATGCTCTTGATATCCAATTATGCAATTCTTGTGTAATGTCTTTCCACCTTTCACTTATAATAATTCAAGCAAGGAAATGTTCAACCTTAATATACCATTTCTGTATGCACTGTGAAATGCCAAGTGAAAGGAAAGAGAAAAAAGAGAACCACTGACCCCCTGGAAAGAACGCCCGGCATGGTGGGTAATCGCGCCATATGTACTCCACCATTAACTTATGCAAGCGTCGATGAAAGTTAGGGGAATAATATCAATTCATGGCCCTGAAGTAGGAACCAAATGCCAGGAATAATTCACTAAGTGAAACCCCCACAATTACTGTCCCTGACCATCAATAAGAGTATGCATTAAGATATCAACTGATGGTCGGTTCTTATTGGGCGAGATGTTGAGTTTGTCGGGATGTTGAATTCATGGTATAACTTTACTCATGATTTAAACGGTTAAATCTTCAATTTCGCCAACATTTATTTCAAGTATAATTGAATCATTAAATGTTAATGGTTTATGTAATTCTTATTCTTATATTACTAAGCAGAAATGGTTAATATCTTTTAATGGTTATTATACATATGTTGTACCTCATTACTCTCATTATATGGTTAATATGGTTATATGGTGATAATACATACATGTACTAGCAATTTTCAAAGAGTAGTTTAATTAAGAATACTAGCTTTGGGAGTTAGTGGTAGGGGTTAAAATCCCTTCTCTTTGAGCAGTAGAGGGGACTTTAACCCCTGACGTCCGGTTTACAAGACCGGCGCTCTGAAGCTGAGCTACTAGTGCATACCCATCCGAGGGCTTTATTTTCTAGTCATCCTACAAAGGGGGTTACGATTAGGAATAATGCGAAGTATAAGACTGAGGCGATTTGTCCGATGATAATGTAGGGGTGTTCTACAGGTATACCGCCGATTCATGTAAGAATAAAGACGTTGGCGACGAGGGTTCAGAAGAGGAATTGGGTGAGGGGGCGGAATGTTAATCCTCGTTGTTTTGATGTGTGAAGGATTGGGACTACCATGAGGACAAGGATTGATGCTAAAAGTGCCAGGACTCCTCCTAGTTTGTTAGGAATGGATCGTAAGATGGCGTAAGCGAATAGGAAGTATCATTCGGGCTTGATATGTGGGGGTGTTACTAGTGGGTTGGCGGGGGTGAAGTTGTCGGGGTCTCCTAACAGGTTAGGAGAAAATAGTGCTAGGGAAGTGAGGGCAATTAGTAGTGCTGCAAATCCCAGGAGGTCTTTGTATGAGAAGTATGGGTGGAATGAGATTTTATCTATGTCGGAGTTTAGGCCTAGGGGGTTATTTGAGCCTGTTTCGTGTAAGAAAATAAGGTGAATGAGGGTGACTGCTGCAATAATGAAGGGGAGGAGGAAGTGGAATGCGAAGAAGCGAGTGAGAGTTGCGTTATCAACTGAGAAGCCTCCTCAGATTCATTGGACTAGGGTGTTGCCCACATATGGAACGGCGGAGAGGAGGTTTGTAATTACGGTAGCTCCTCAGAATGATATTTGTCCTCATGGAAGTACGTAGCCTACAAAGGCGGTTCCCATGACTAGTAGGAGAAGGATGACTCCGATGTTTCATGTTTCTTTGTAGAGGTAGGAGCCGTAATAGAGGCCTCGGCCGATGTGGAGGTACAGGCAAATAAAGAAGAAGGAGGCTCCATTAGCGTGGAGGTTTCGGATTAGTCATCCGTAGTTTACGTCTCGGCAAATGTGGGCGACTGATGAGAAGGCTGTGGCGATGTCTGATGTGTAATGTATTGCGAGGAATAGTCCTGTAAGGATTTGAATGATTAAGCAGAGACCGAGAAGAGACCCGAAGTTTCATCAGGCTGAAATGTTGGAGGGAGCAGGGAGGTCAACTAGTGCGTCGTTAGCAATTTTTAGGAGGGGGTGGGTTTTGCGTAGGCTTGCCATTATGGGTTCTTGTAGTTGAATAACAACAGTGGTTTTTCAAGCCATTAGTCCTGGTTAAAGTCCTGGCAGGAATTATGACTTATGTTATGTCTTTGTTTTTATTTGGGTTAGTTTTAGGGTTGGTTGCGGTAGCTTCTAATCCTTCTCCTTACTTTGCTGCTTTGGGGTTGGTGGTGGTAGCGGGGTTGGGTTGTGGAGTATTAGTTGGGCATGGAGGCTCCTTTTTATCGTTAGTATTATTTCTAATTTATCTTGGAGGGATGTTAGTTGTGTTTGCGTATTCAGCAGCTTTGGCGGCGGAGCCTTTTCCGGAGACTTTAGGTAGTGGGCCTGTTGTGTTTTCTATGGTGGTTTATATAGTGGGGGTGGTGTTGGCTTCTGGGCTATTTTGAGGGGGGTGGTACGAGAGTTCTTGAATGTCTGTGGAGGAGCTTGGAGAGTTTATAGTCCTTCGAGGGGACGTAGCGGGGGTGGCGTTAATGTACTCAGTTGGGGGTGGTATATTAATTATTGGGGCTTGAGTGTTATTGTTAACTCTGTTTGTTGTGTTAGAATTAACCCGGGGGTTGAGTCGAGGAACACTGCGGGCTGTTTAAAGGGTAAAGATTACGGTTGTGAGAGCAAGGGTGAGGAAGAAGATGGAGAGGTATGTTTTAATTATACCTTGTTGGGTGTTGCTTGTTGTGGTAATAAGGGGTATGTTAAGTGAAGCAATGGCTTTTGGGCCTGTTTTTTCCAATGAAGTTTGGTCAATCATTTGACTGGCGATAGCTTGACCGAGGATAAGGTTGAGCTTAGGTGTAAGTCGGTGGATGATGTGTGGGAAGAATCCCAGCATGTTAGAGAAGTGGTGGGTGGATAGTTTGGGGGAAGGTTTGAGTTGTTTGCTTGTAAGGGAAGCTAGTTCGAAGGCTATGAGAAGGCCTAGAATGGTTACGATTAGGGCGGCTAGTTTTAGGAGGGGTGGTATGGACATTACTGGGGTTTTTAAAGGTAGAATGTTTGAGGTAATAAGAAGGCCTGCGATGATGCTTCCTCATGCTAGACGTTTGATAGGGTTAATGACTGCTTGGTTGTTTTCATTGATAGGGGAGAATGAATTAAATCGGGGGTGTCCTATAGAAACGAAAAAAATAACTCGCAGGCTGTAGATTGCTGTGAAAGAGGTGGCTAAAAGGGTTAAGGTTAGGGCTCAGGCGTTTAGGTGAGATGTGTTGAGTGCTTCGATAATGGCATCTTTGGAGAAGAAACCTGCCAAGAAGGGGGTGCCTGTAAGGGCGAGGCTGCCAAGTGTGAGGCAAGAAGAAGTGAAGGGGGTGAGGTGGTGTATTCCTCCCATTTTGCGGATGTCTTGCTCGTCGTTTAGGCTGTGGATAATTGATCCGGAGCAGAGGAACAGCATTGCTTTGAAGAAAGCGTGTGTGCAGATGTGGAGGAAGGCTAATTGGGGTTGGTTGAGGCCGATTGTTACTATCATTAAGCCTAGTTGGCTTGATGTGGAGAAAGCGACGATTTTTTTGATATCATTTTGGGTGAGTGCACAGGTTGCGGTGAATAAGGTGGTTAGTGCCCCGAGGCAGAGGCAGATTGTTAGGGCTGTTTGGTTGTTTTCTATAAGTGGGCTTATTCGGACTAGAAGGAAGATTCCTGCCACGACCATGGTGCTGGAGTGTAGTAGGGCAGAGACCGGTGTAGGGCCCTCTATTGCAGAGGGTAGTCAGGGGTGGAGTCCGAACTGGGCAGATTTACCAGTTGCAGCTACAATTAAGCCGATGAGGGGGTAAGTTAAATCTATGTCTTTAGCGGCTGCGAATATTTGTTGTATTTCTCAGGAGTTGAGGTTTATTGCTATTCATGCTATTGCGAAAATTAGTCCAATGTCTCCCACTCGGTTATATAGTACTGCTTGAAGGGCGGCAGTATTAGCGTCTGCCCGGCCGTATCATCACCCAATGAGTAAAAATGACATAATTCCCACGCCTTCTCATCCAATGAAGAGTTGGAACATATTATTAGCTGTGACTAGAATAATTATCGCGATTAGGAATACAAGGAGGTATTTGAAGAATCGGTTTATTTGGGGGTCGGCGTGCATATATCATGAGGCAAATTCTAGAATTGATCATGTAACGTAGAGGGCAATGGGTGTAAAGATAATGGAGTAATGGTCAAATTTAAAGCTAATGTTGACGTCAAAGGTTAGGGTATTTATTCAGGTTCAGTTGGTAATGATAGCTTCTGCGCCCTCATTGAGGAAGAGGGATAGTGGTAGTAGGCTGACGAGGAATGCTAGTTTAACTGCTGTTTTGACTTGAGTGAGGGCCCAGTCGGATGCTTGTGGGCGGGGGGTGAGGGTTGAGATAGCAGGTAAAACTAGGAGTGTAAAGATGACAATTAGGCTTGAGGTTATTATTAGAGAAGTGGGGTGCATAGCTGCTACTTGGATTTGCACCAAGAGTTTTTGGTTCCTAAGACCAACGGATGAGCTGTTATCCTTTAGGAGCAGTGTTCGAGGGAGCCCTGGGGTCCAACCAAGGTGGCGAAGATTAGCAGTCTTCGTTGCTAGCAAGCCTCTCTCGGTGGATAAGAGGGGTTCAACCTTTATTTTCAGAATCACAATCTGACGTTTTTATTAAACTATATCTACAGGCTGTTCATCCTCAGATTAGTTCTGGCTTAAGGATGAGGAGAAGTAAGGGGATAAGGTGGAGGGCAATTAAAAGGTGTTCGCGAGAGTGTGATGGGTCTAGGGCTAGGATGTGGGCGGGAAGTGGGCCTCGTTGTGTTATGAGGAACATGTAAAGAGAGTAGCCGGCGGTGATTAGTGTTCCAACCCCTGTGAGGAGCAGGGTTCATCATGATCAGTTTAGGAGTGAGGAAATGATTATTAGTTCTCCCATGAGATTTGGTAGGGGTGGCAAAGCAAGGTTGGCTAGGGTGCCAATAAATCATCAAGTAGCTATTAGGGGGAGTGCTATTTGAAGTCCTCGTGCTAGAACTATGGTTCGGCTATGCGTACGTTCATAATTAGTGTTGGCTAAGCAGAAGAGGGCTGAAGATGTTAGTCCGTGGGCGATTATCAGAATGATGGCCCCTGTGAATCCTCAGGGGGTTTGAATTAGGATACCTCCGACTACTAACCCCATGTGACTGACTGAAGAGTATGCAATGAGGGATTTTAGGTCTGTCTGGCGAAGACAAATTGAGCCTGTTATGATAATTCCTCAGAGTGCGAAGATAATAAATGGGTAACTTAGTTCTTTGGTTAGGGGCTCTAGTACTACTAAAATGCGCATTATTCCATATCCTCCTAGTTTTAGCAGGACTGCAGCAAGGACCATGGAGCCGGCTACTGGGGCTTCTACATGGGCTTTGGGGAGTCAGAGGTGGACCCCATAAAGAGGTATTTTTACTAGGAAAGCAAGAAGGCAGGCCATTCATCATAGCTTGTCCGCGTAGGTTGTTAGGGGAATTGGGTTGGAAAATTGTAAAGTAAGCAGGGAGAGTGTGCCTGTTGAGTTTTGAAGAAGTAAGAGGGCGACTAGGAGGGGGAGGGAGCCAGCTAGGGTGTAGAAGAGAAAGTAGGTGCCTGCGTTAAGGCGTTCTGTTTGGTTTCCTCATCGTGTGATGAGGAATAAGGTTGGAATAAGGGTTGCTTCAAATATTACGTAGAATATGATTACTTCGGTTGCGCCGAAGGCTATAATTAGGAAGATTTGGAGGGATGTAAGGAGTGTAATGTAAGTACGTTGACGGTTAACAGGCTCAAGGGTAGTGTGGTTCTGGCTGGCTAGGATTATTAGGGGGAGGAGCCAGCAGGTTAGAACGAGAAGTGGGGTTGATAGGGGGTCGGTTGCTATGTATGGGCTTAGGTTGGATCACCCTGTCTCTGAAAGATTTTTTAGCCACGTGAGGCTAGCTACTGCAATGATTAGACTGTGCAGGAGCGTTGTGGGTCATAGTCATTTGGCGGGAGTGAGCCAGGTGGTGGGGATTAGCATGAGTGTCGGGATTAGGATTTTTAGCATTGTAAGAGGTTAAGGCTTTGAAGGTGATCGGTCCCATGTGTTCGAGCGGTGGCTACTAGTAGGGCTAGGCCTGCGCTTGCTTCGCAAGCTGAAAATGCCAGGAGGATCATTGGGGAGGCGGAGAAGTTAGTGGCGCCAAGTTGGAGGGTTCATAAGGATAGGGCAATAAACAGGGAGAGCATTATTCCTTCTAGGCAGAGGAGGGCGGAGAGAAGATGGGTTCGGTGGAACGCTAGTCCTATTAGTCCTAACACGAAGGCTGATGAGAAGGTGAAGTGAACGGGGGTCATTAGGTCATTATGGACTTGAACCAGAAGCTTTTGAGCCGAAATCAAATGTTTTTTTTAAACTAATGGCCTATTCAGCCCACTCTAGTCCTCCTTGAAGTCATTCATAAATAAGGCCGAGGGTTAGAATAACTAAGACGGCGGAGGCTCAGAGGAAGGTTAGTAATGGGGATGAGAGTTGGTCTCCTCAAGGAATTGGGAGAAGGAGAGCAATTTCTAGATCAAAAAGGAGAAATAAGATAGCGACTAGAAAGAATCGTAGGGAGAAAGGGAGGCGGGCAGATCCGAGGGGGTCAAAGCCACATTCGTAGGGTGATAGTTTTTCGTGATCAGGGGTCATTTGAGGAAGTCAAAATGACACTACAGCCAGGACTGCTGATAGAACTGCGGCGATAGTAATGATGGTTGTGACTAAATTCATTATCTATCCTTGGATTTGAACCAAGACCGGGTGATTGGAAGTCACTTATACTTTGCTTTAATACTAGATAGATTATGAGCCTCATCAGTAAATTGAGATGTAAAGGAATAATCAAACGACGTCTACGAAGTGTCAATATCAAGCGGCTGCTTCGAATCCGAAGTGGTGTTCGGAGGTAAAGTGGTATTGAATTTGTCGGAGTAGGCAGACGGCTAGGAAAGTGGATCCAATAATGACATGAAGTCCATGGAATCCAGTGGCTACAAAGAATGTTGAGCCATAAACCCCGTCTGCAATAGTGAAGGGGGCTTCATAGTATTCTATTCCTTGAAGGAATGTGAAGTAGAAGCCAAGGAGGATAGTTAAGAAGAGTGATTGAATTGCTTGTTTTCGTTCCCCTTCTATAATGCTATGGTGGGCTCAGGTGACTGTGACTCCGGAGGCAAGTAATACGGCGGTGTTGAGAAGGGGTACTTCGAAAGGGTCTAGGGTTGTGATGCCTGTTGGGGGTCAGCATCCTCCCAATTCGGGAGTGGGGGCTAAGCTTGAGTGGTAGAAGGCTCAGAAGAACCCTAGAAAGAAGAAGACTTCTGAAGTGATGAAGAGGATTATTCCGTATCGGAGTCCTTTTTGTACAGGGGGTGTGTGGTGTCCTTGGAATGTGCCTTCTCGGACAATGTCTCGTCATCATTGGTATATTGTTAGGAGAAGAAGGGCTGTTCCAAGGCCCATTAGTGTTGTAGAGTTAAAATGGAATCAAATTGCGAGACCTGAGGTCATGAGTAGGGCAGCAACTGCTCCTGTGAGCGGTCAAGGGCTTGGGTCGACTATGTGGTATGCGTGTGCTTGGTGGGCCATTAGACGTTTTCTTGTAGGTAGAGAGACAGAAGGAGGACAAACACGTAGGCTTGAATTATAGCTACGGCTACTTCTAGAAGGGTTAGGAGGAATAAGAGGGTTGTTGTGAGGATTGCGACTGTAGGCATTAGCGGAAGGAGGACGAAGGCGGCGGTTGCAATTAGTTGAATTAGTAGGTGCCCTGCTGTTAGGTTAGCAGTTAGTCGTACACCAAGGGCGAGAGGGCGAATGAATAAGCTGATTGTTTCGATGATGATTAGGACAGGAATGAGGGGCGTTGGGGTTCCTTCAGGTAGTAAGTGACCTAAAGCAATAGTAGGTTGGTTTCGCATGCCAATGATAACTGTTGCTAGCCATAGGGGAACGGCAAGTCCCATGTTGAGAGAAAGTTGTGTAGTTGGGGTAAAGGTGTAGGGAAGAAGGCCTAGTATGTTAATTGTGATGAGGAATAGCATTAGTGATGCTAGGAGGAGGGCTCATTTATGGCCTCCAGGGCTAAGTGGGAGAAGAAGTTGTTGTGTAAATCGGTTAATGAATCAGCTTTGTAGGGTTAAGAGTCGGTTATTTAACCATCGGCTTGATGGAGTGGGGTAGAGGATTCAGGGCAGTGCGATAGCAAGGGCTATAAGGGGGATTCCCAGGTATGTGGGGCTCATAAATTGGTCGAAGAAGCTTAGTGTCATGGTCAGGTTCAGGGTTCTGTTTTTGGTTTTTCTGTGCTTTGGAGGGTGGGTTCATTTGGGAAAGTGTGGGCCATAACTTTAGGTGGAAGGATAGTGAGGAATACTAGTCAAGAGAAGACTAGGATGGCAAACCAAGGTGCGGGGTTGAGTTGGGGCATGTCACTAAGGGTGGTTGGGAGTCACCAATCTTTAGCTTAAAAGGCTAACGCTACATCCCTGTTTAGCTTCTTAGCGAGGCGTCTTCAAGTATTAGTGATGATCAGTTTTCAAAGTGTTCAAGAGGGACTGCTTCAACTACGATAGGCATAAAGCTATGGTTTGCTCCGCAGATTTCAGAACATTGGCCATAGAAAACTCCTGGTCGGGATGCGATAAAGGCTGTTTGGTTTAGTCGGCCAGGGACTGCGTCCATTTTTACCCCTAGGGCTGGGACAGCTCAGGAGTGGAGTACGTCTTCTGCAGAGACTAGAACTCGAATAGGGGATTCAACTGGAATTACCATACGATGGTCTGCTTCTAGTAGACGGAATTGTCCAGGTGTTAGGTCTTGTGTTGGGATCATGTATGAGTCAAATCCTAAGTCTTCGTAATCAGTGTACTCATAGCTTCAGTATCATTGATGTCCTATGGCTTTAATTGTTAGGTGGGGGTCATTGATTTCATCTATTAGGTAAAGAATACGTAGTGAGGGTAAGGCAATCAGAACGAGGATGATTGCTGGAAGAATTGTTCAAATAATCTCAATTTCTTGGGAATCTAAGATATATTTGTTAGTAAGTTTTGTAGAAACCATAGCAACAATAATGTAAAGTACTAGTGTACTAATTAGGAATACAATTATTAGGGCATGATCGTGGAAGTGGAGAAGTTCTTCTATGACAGGTGAAGCTGCATCTTGAAATCCTAGTTGTGAGGGATGTGCCATTAGTTTGGACAAGACACGCGGGGATTTAACCCACAATTCTGCCTTGACAAAGCAGTGTAATGGCTGTTTTACTAGTGTCTTATAAAGAAAGTGACAGAGTGGTTATGTGGTTGGCTTGAAACCAGCCTACGGGGGTTCAATTCCTCCCTTTCTCGAACTAGTGTGCTTGAACTTGAACGAATGCAGGTTCTTCAAATGTGTGATAAGGAGGAGGGCAGCCGTGCAGTCATTCCACGTTAGTCATTGTGAGTTCAACTGAGAGAACTTCACGTTTTGCAGCAAAAGCTTCCCAGATAATGAATAGGAACATAATCACTGCTACAAGAGAAATAAGGGATCCGATAGAGGATACTGTATTTCATAGGGTATAGGCGTCTGGATAGTCTGAGTATCGTCGAGGCATTCCAGCTAAGCCAAGGAAGTGTTGTGGGAAGAAAGTTAGGTTTACTCCTACGAACATAATACCAAAGTGGATTTTAGTTCAAGTGCTGTGAAGAGTGTAACCTGAAAATAGAGGGAATCAGTGGACGAAAGCTGCAACAATGGCAAATACGGCACCCATAGAAAGTACGTAGTGGAAATGTGCAACTACATAGTATGTATCGTGCAGAACAATATCTAGAGAAGAATTGGCTAGGACGATTCCTGTCAGACCTCCAACTGTAAATAGGAAAATAAAGCCTAGGGCTCAGAGAAGGGGGGTTTCTCATTTAATTGCCCCGCCATGAAGGGTGGCTAGTCAGCTAAAGACTTTTACCCCTGTTGGAATGGCGATGATCATTGTGGCGGATGTGAAGTAGGCTCGAGTGTCTACGTCCATTCCTACTGTAAACATGTGATGTGCTCAGACAATGAAGCCAAGAAGGCCGATTGCTATCATGGCTCAGACCATACCCATATAACCGAAAGGTTCTTTTTTGCCTGAGTAGTAAGCTACGATGTGGGAGATCATTCCAAACCCAGGTAGAATAAGAATGTAAACTTCCGGGTGGCCAAAGAATCAGAATAGGTGTTGGTATAGAATTGGGTCACCCCCACCTGCTGGGTCAAAGAATGTTGTGTTCAGATTTCGGTCTGTGAGAAGCATTGTAATCCCGGCAGCCAGAACGGGTAGAGAAAGGAGTAGAAGGACAGCTGTAATTAGGACGGCTCACACGAATAGTGGGGTTTGGTACTGGGAAATAGCGGGAGGTTTCATGTTAATAATGGTTGTGATGAAGTTGATAGCTCCAAGAATTGAGGAAATCCCTGCTAAATGGAGGGAGAAGATGGTTAGGTCAACTGATGCGCCAGCGTGTGCTAGGTTGCCAGCTAAAGGAGGATAAACTGTTCACCCGGTTCCTGCCCCGGCTTCTACTCCGGAGGAGGCTAGGAGAAGTAGGAAAGAAGGTGGTAGAAGTCAGAAGCTCATGTTGTTTATTCGTGGGAATGCCATGTCGGGGGCCCCGATCATTAGGGGGATTAGTCAGTTTCCGAACCCTCCGATCATAATTGGCATTACTATAAAGAAAATTATTACGAATGCATGGGCGGTAACAATGACGTTATAAATCTGGTCATCTCCAAGGAGGGCGCCTGGTTGGCTGAGTTCTGCTCGAATCAGTAGGCTCAAGGCTGTTCCTACTATTCCGGCTCAAGCACCAAATACTAAATAAAGGGTGCCGATGTCTTTGTGATTGGTCGAAAAGAGTCAACGTGTGGTTGCCACAGGTAAGATGGCTGAGAGTTTAAGCGGTGGATTGTAGCCCCATGGACAGAGGTTTAAGTCCTCTTCTTACCAAGCTTTGAGGTGTTTTACATGTCAGATTGCAAATCTGAAGTAGCAGGGTAAAGCCTGCCGGGGCTTTCCCCCGCCTTGGCGCGCCTATCAGGCGGGGGAAAGGTAGATGGATGCTCGCTGGTTTGAGCGCTTAGCTGTTAACTAAGAGTTTGTAGGATCGAGGCCTACCTATCTAGACAAGGCTTTAGCTTAATTAAAGTGTCTGTTTTGCATGCAGGAGATGTGGGGTAATGTCCCGCAAGTCTTACAGGAACTGGGAGATTTTCACTCCCACTTAGGGCTTTGAAGGCCCTTGGTCTAGTGGTTAGCCTAAGTTCCTACAGGGAGAGGAGGGCTATTGTAGCTGGTGTGAGGGGGAGCAGGGAAATAGTTGCTATGGTTGAAATTGTTAATGGAAGGGTTAGTTGTGAGGATGGAAGTCGTCACGGTGTTGTGCCGATTAGGTTGTTTGGGGAAATTGTTAGGGTTATAGCATAGGACAATCGGAGATAGAAGTATAGACTTAGGAGGGCAGTTAGTGCCGCTAGTGTGGCTGTTAAGCCAAGGTCTTGTTTGGCCAGCTCTTGGAGAATTAGTCATTTTGGCATGAACCCGGTAAGTGGGGGCAGTCCTCCAAGAGAGAGGAGGATTAGGGGGGTTAGGGCTGTGAGGGTTGGGGCTTTTGCTCAGGAGGTGGCGAGCGTATTAATGTTTGTGGATTTGTTGAGTTTAAATACAAGGAATGTGGAGAATGTCATGATAAAGTATGCTAAGAGAGTAAGGAAGGTAAGTGATGGTGAGAATTGCAGGATTAGGATTATTCAACCAAGATGGGCGATTGATGAATAGGCTAGGATTTTTCGCAATTGTGTTTGGTTAAGGCCTCCTCATCCTCCGACTAGGGTGGATGTCAAGCCTAACATGATGAGGAGGGTTGAGTTGGTTGGTTGAATTTGTAGTAAAATGGCGAAGGGGGCTAGTTTTTGTCAAGTTGAGAGGATTAGGCCTGTGGTTAAGTCCAGTCCTTGGAGGACTTCTGGTAGTCATGAGTGTAGCGGGGCTAACCCAATTTTTAAGGCTAATGCAATGGAGATCATGGTAATTGGGAGGGGATGGGATATTTGTTGGATGTCTCATTGTCCTGTTAATCACGCATTAGTGGTACTTGCAAAGAGGAGTATGGCTGCTGCTGTTGCTTGTGTGAGGAAATATTTAGTGGTGGCTTCAACTGCTCGTGGGTGGTGGTGTTGGGCTATAAGGGGGATGATGGCTAGGGTGTTGATTTCAAGGCCTATTCAGGCGAGTAATCAATGTGAACTTGCAAATGTAATTGTAGTTCCTAGGCCTAGGCCGAATAGGAGGATAGCTAAGACGTACGGGTTCATTAGTAAAGGAAGGATTTTAACCGACATGTTTGGGGTATGGGCCCAAAAGCTTGATTAGCTGACTTTACTAGGAAGTGGTGTAGCGGAAGCACTGAGAGTTTTGATCTCTCCAGGTAGGGTTCAAATCCCTTCTTTCTAAGGAGTTAGGGGGACTTTAACCCCCATTATCCACCTTATCAAAGTGGCCCTTTATTTCAGGCATAACTCCGGTGTTATAGTTGGGGAGGAAGGCCCGCGAATGCAATGGGGAGCGCGAGGTGTCAGATAATAAGGGCAAGTGTTAGGGGGAGGAAGTTTTTTCAAATAAGATGTATAAGTTGGTCGTATCGGAATCGTGGGTAGGATGCTCGTACTCATAGGAATACTATTGATAGTAAGGCTGCTTTAGTTATTAGGTTAATTGCGGTGAGCTCTGGAATTGTGGGAATGTGGGAGGCTCCAAGGAAAAGGGTGGCGGAGAGTGTATTTATTATGAAGAATGTTGGCGTATTCGCTAGGAAGAATAGGGCGAATGGCCCTCCTGCGTATTCTACGTTAAACCCTGAAACAAGTTCTGATTCCCCTTCGGTTAGGTCAAATGGGGCTCGGTTGGTTTCTGCTAGGGTAGAGATGTATCATATTGCAGCTAGGGGTCAGGCTGGTAAGATAAGTCAAATGCTTTCTTGAGCGACATTGAATGTTTGTAGGGTAAATCCTCCGGTGAAGATAATTGTACTTAGTAAGATTAGGCCAAGACTTACTTCGTAAGAGACTGTTTGGGCGACTGCTCGTAAGGCCCCAATGAGGGCATATTTGGAATTGGATGCTCACCCTGAGCCAAGGATTGAGTAAACGGCGAGGCTTGAAAGAGCTAGGATAAAGAGGATTCCTAGATTGAGATCAAGAATTGGGTAGGGGAGGGGTATTGGGGCTCAAAGTGTAAGGGCTAGGGTTAGGGCTAGTATAGGAGTGAGGAGAAATAGTACGGGGGAGGAGGTTGATGGTCGAACGGGTTCTTTAATGAAGAGTTTTACCCCGTCTGCGATAGGCTGTAATAGACCGTAGGGTCCTACAATGTTGGGCCCTTTACGAAGTTGTATGTAGCCGAGCACTTTTCGTTCGATTAAGGTAAGGAAAGCAACGGCTAGAAGGACGGGAACAATGTAGGCCAGGGGGTTAATAATGTGGGTGATGAGTGTTGAGATCATAGTTAAGGAGGGGATTTGAACCCCTGTGGAAAGGGCTTAGGTCTTTTGCAGTAGCCGGGCTCTGCCACCTTAACATGCCATTTTCTCAGGCGCAGGGATATGCCCTTTTGTCTATTTTAGTTGGTTTCATTAGGTGAGGGTGAGGCGTGCCGATGGTATTGGCCTCTTCTTTTCGGTCCTTTCGTACTAGAAAAGATCACATCGTAGATAGAAACTGACCTGGATTACTCCGGTCTGAACTCAGATCACGTAGGACTTTAATCGTTGAACAAACGAACCCTTAATAGCGGCTGCACCATTAGGATGTCCTGATCCAACATCGAGGTCGTAAACCCTCTTGTCGATATGGGCTCTAAAAGAGGATTGCGCTGTTATCCCTAGGGTAACTCGGTCCGTTGATCGGCTTTGCCGGATCTTATTGGTCAGAAATTCTGTTGCTTAGAGCGGGAGCTCTATGGCTGTAGGACGGGTAGTCCCATTCCACGTGGGGGTTTTGTGTTTCCCCGCGGTCGCCCCAACCAAAGACATTAGGGCAGGTTTCATCTTGTTTAGTCTCTTATTTAAGGGTGTTTAACATGATCTGCTTTGGTGTCTAAAGCTCCATAGGGTCTTCTCGTCTTACGAGATTATCCCCGCTTCTGCACGGGGAGATCAATTTCATTGACTTGAAAGAGGAGACAGCTAAGCCCTCGTTATGCCATTCATACAGGTCTCCATTTAAAAGACAAGTGATTGCGCTACCTTCGCACGGTCAAAATACCGCGGCCGTTAAACATATAGTCACAGGGCAGGCGGGACCTCTTATTCATTAATTTTGCAAGAGGCGATGTTTTTGGTAAACAGGCGAGGCTTCATGTGTTTGCCGAGTTCCTTCTCTTTCTTTTAGTCTTTCCATTTGAGCACACCAGTGTGGGGTTAACGGTTGGGTTGTATTGAGTGGTTTTCTAGTCGTTTGGTATGTTGTTCATTTCCCTCTTTGTTTGGGGCCGTTAATACTCGGTGGGGGTTCGTTCCGATTTACACGTGTGCTAGGAGAGAGGCGTGTTCTCTTATTACTCATATTAGCATAATTTCTCCCATGTGGGCATGGGATAACCTGTTATGGTTAGGGGGTTAAGAAGGTATTATCAGGATAATAGGGGAGGTATGTGTTTGAGCTTTAACGCTTTCTACAGGGATGGCTGCTTTTAGGCCCACCTAAACACAGGAACCTTAATAGTTTAGTGTGATCTTTACCCTCCTGGAAAAGTTGTGTCTTTTATCAAAGGGGCTGTACCCCCTTTGATTAACTCTCGCGGTTTCTTAGGGTGTCAGAACGGAGTAAGACAGGGGTGATTAAAGAAGCCGGGAGGCTGAACTTCTATCCATTTCACAGGTAACCAGCTATAACTTAGTTCGGTAGGTCTGTCACCTCTACTCGAAGCTCTTCCCACTCTTTTGCCACAGAGACGGGTTTGCCCTGTTTATAGGCTGTCTTGGAGTAGCTCACTAAGTTTCGGGAAGTCAAACTAAAGGGCTCTTTGCTTGGGGCTTTCTAGCTAAATCATGATGCAAAAGGTACGAGGGGGTATCTCTGCTTTTTTGTGCTTTACTGGGTTGTTTCATTTCTCTTTCAGCTTTCCCTTGCGGTACTTTCTCTGTTGCTCCTTATGTCCTTTTCTATCGCCTATACTAAGGGGGTAAAATGGTTTGTTTTGAGGTAAATTAGTGTATTTGGGGGTATGAATGGGGGTGTGTTGGTTTTGGGTGTTGGGCTAGCTAATGGGCGTCAGGGTAATCCGATTTGCACGGATGACTTCTCAGTGTAAGGGAGATGCTTTTCTAACTTAGCTATACTCTGATTTTTCCAAGTGCACCTTCCGGTACACTTACCATGTTACGACTTGCCTCCCCTTTGCAATTATAGGGTTTTAGTTAGTTGAGTTTATTAAGCTCGGGGAGAGTGACGGGCGGTGTGTGCGCGCTTCAGGGCCGGTTTCAGCGGAACGCTCTATTTTCTGCTTACTGCTAAATCCTCCTTTAGATACTTATTTCAGAGTATCGTTCGTGATTCCCTGGGGCAGGGAATGTAGCCCATTTCTTCCCCCTCCATACGCTACACCTCGACCTGACGTTTTGGGCTGTGCCAATTGTGCTTACTATTGGGTCTTCGCAGGGTAAGCTGACGACGGTGGTATATAGGCGGGATAAACAAGGAAGGGTGAGGTTTAACGGGGGTTATCGGTTCTAGAACAGGCTCCTCTAGGTGGATCTAAAGCACCGCCAAGTCCTTTGGGTTTTAAGCTGGTGCTCGTAGTTCCCAGGCGGACAATGGTTGTAGTTCATTGTCAATGTTTAGGGCTAGGCATAGTGGGGTATCTAATCCCAGTTTGTGCCCTAGCTTTCGTGGGTTCAGAATAAGTAAAGCCACTTTCGTGATTGGACTTCATACTCTCGAGTGCGTATAACAGCTTTGAGAGTGTTCGGCTTTAGTTTAGGTTTTGTTCTTAACCACGCTTTACGCCGCTGTCTATCAACTTGGGTCTCTCGTATAACCGCGGTGGCTGGCACGAGTTTTACCGACCCTCTTAGCTTTGACTAAGTCAAGTTTTCACTTATGGCTTAATGTTTATCACTGCTGAGTTCCCTTGAGGGTGTGGCTAAGCAAGGTGTCATGGGCTAGTAGTATGTGCCTGATACCAACTCCTTATTCCCGGGCGGGGGATTGAGGGCATTCTCACAGGGGTGCGGATACTTGCATGTGTAAGCTTAGCTAAAGCTGATAGCAAAGTCAGGACCAAACTTTTGTGCCTGCGGAGCTTTCTAGGGCTCATCTTAACATCTTCAGTGTCATGCTTTATTTAAGCTACGCTAGC